TGGTAAGGCGGGGGACTGCAAATCCTTTCTCCCCAGTTCAAATCCGGGTGTCGCCTGATCAACACAACAAATGGCTCGGAATCCTGCTTCGCTGATATAACTGACCTGATTCTTGCCCGGTGGACGAAAAGAACTGTTGATACTTTATTTATCTTCAGAATCAGCTTCAAAATACGCAGGTTCTATGAAAGAAGGGCTGTAAATCTTTGCTCCGAGGATCCAGGGGGGGTTTACTTATAGGAAAGACTATAACTATCAATCTTTCCTAATTACCATACCCTACCAGTACCCTACCAATGCCCACTGGAGGGTCTACTGATTCAGTCGTGAATTAGATCTCGCTTGGATTCGCCACGGGGGAATCCTAGGGGTTGTGGAGAGGGCTGAAGATACTTTGTATACAGGCCGTACTCGCGATAGGATTTCAGTGCTCAGCCAATCATTCAATAGTGAATGGTTAACTGGCCCCTATAGAAGAAAGTAAAAAAAGAATTTTTCTGTGGTAACCCCCGCAATGTAGCAATGTAATAGGGTGTCTACCGATTGTTTCACAGAAACAGAGATAGTAAGGTTTAGCTTAGGGAGAGACAGTTATACATCTTGATGGTATATATGTAGATATATTTTCCCTATAAAACGCAACAAAACAAAGAATAGATCTATCTTACTATTACGACATGTTCCATTCCCCTAGTAACATCCCCTTGATACTTCCAATGGGTAACGTGTATCTGTTGCGCTTGTACTTAATCCAATTCTTCCTCACCACAAATTAATCCTATATAGGAAATATATACTTGTTACAAGCGGATCCATTGGATCGGTTTGTCAATAGCTTTAAGTCATAATCTCATTTTTTTTGACTCTGCACCACCAATTCCCCTATTATTATTTTAGGGATCAATAATGTAACAATTCCTTCATATTCATCGAGATAGGGGGCATGATTCACATGGATATAGTAAGTCTCGCTTGGGCTGCTTTAATGGTAGTTTTTACGTTTTCCCTTTCACTCGTAGTATGGGGAAGAAGTGGACTCTAAGGGTACTACTAATTGAGTGTAATTGAGTTGAGTAATCAGCTTGTATCAATTGTTTAATTTTATAATTAGATCGTTTTATGTTTAAATAAACATATCTTCCATCTCAAAATTCCACAGAAATTTAGTAATTAATTACCTTTAATTTGAATTGAACCTTTGGATCTGCTATCTCAATTATTCCCGCGTTCGTATTTTGAAAATAAAAGCAACTCCCCTGATAATGATAGAAAATTGATTTTTTCCAATCAAATTTATTCTATTCCTCCAAAATATTCCATTTCATTTTGATGAACCCGTTCTTTCTTACCATAACATTAACATCATTATGGATATTACAATGAGGAGCAACAATCCCTATTTTATTTCTTTCCCTCTTTACTGTTCAAAGGGGGAGTCGTTCTGCTATTATGTAGAGTAGATACAACTTTATACTGTGGGCGACCTAACCTTGGAGAGGCTACGCATAAGAAAAGAAGAACGCCCGGTGATCCACATATACTTACCTTAGACTCCTGGCATTTTATTTATTTATGCTTTATCGCCTCACCATCAGGTTTCAAGCATGAAAAAAGGTCCTTTTCCAGATACGAAAAACTTACCATAGAACTCCTTGGATCGTCTAGTACAGATCATCCAATTCACAATTATTTATTTTTCTTCGTAATTGAATTCTAAAAAAAAAATTACTTGCCTTTCTTTTGTATATGCACATACTACTCCTCCACTCTTTCGCAATAGTTAAAAAAATTAGTTCTACTACTTAATTTAATCAAACAAAAATCTATCCTGATTACTGATTATCATTATGAAAGTCTTTAACTTAATTAAAGAGAAACCTATGAATTAGAGCAATTACAATTAAGTTATTAACGTTAGATTATTTCGGATTCATCAAAATAAAAACGAATGGATGGGTGGAGCGAAGAGATGGAATGGGAGTGCTATTTGAATCTATATATATATATTATATATATAATATGTGATAATGAATTTATGGATTTGCATCCACATGTATGTAGATACATATTGTAGATTGATTGTAAATTGATCTCTATCAATTCCATATTCCATATCTTCATACAATAGATAGTACGGTAGAAAGGTTCATATAGTTCTCCCCACCGTACTATCTCATCTATTGGATACATATACCACGGATTCAATCCAGTCTGCTCATTTCATTTAAGACTTGGAATTGTAATCCCTTTCTTTCATTTATTGAATCATTTTTAAAAGAACTAAACTAATAAAATAAGACTAACTCAAGTTTCATTCAAATTAATCATTTTGACTGACTGTTTTTACGTAGATGATAAGTAAAAAAGCAGTAGGAACTAGAATGAACAGCGCAGTAGCAATAAATGCGAGTATATTTACTTCCATAATCTCATAATTTAATTTTATTTTGCTTCGCAAGAAATCGGGATCTAATCCCATAGAGATGAGAAATTCTTCTCCATAATTTTGAAATTCAATGGGATTAATGAAATCCTGATGATACTGAATCGGATTATAATATCATGAATAACAATATCTGATCTATCAAATCAATTCATCGTCGAGAATTGAATAGTATAACATAGGAAGATCTTTTATCCATACTGAATCGAAAAATTGCATTCCTGACCCCCACCCAAGAATCCCTTTGAATTTCTCATATTTTTCTACTCTTTCGTTCCTTTCTATAACCCGCGTCCTCATTCTTTATAGAATGATATCATATGAATGAGGTTCGACCAGCATTCCATCCGTCACAGATCCAAACAGTAGAAGTGAACTGGAAAACGAATTAAGTTCTAAGCTAAGTTTTTGTGATGACCTAACCTAATCTTCTTGAAAGACAGAGAAAAATAAAAAAAAAGATTATTCGTTCTATTTTCTATTCTCCACCCCCAGAACAGAAAGACAGGATCTTTGATTGATCTTTTATTAGTATCCGTATCCTCCTTCCTTTCCTTGATTCAGACGTATAAATCGAGAATCCAGCGTGCAATTTGGGCGAGATAAAGAGATTGTCCCCAATTCAATTAGTAATTGAGCTTACCTTGCCCGATGATAAATGTGAAATAAGGATCCTTCCACCTGGAATTAGATACTGCTCTTTGTCTCCTCCCCTTCGCAGAAGGCGGAGAGATGAATCAATCGATTCATAGGATCCCAGGTCGGTGCGGGACTGACGGGGCTCGAACCCGCAGCTTCCGCCTTGACAGGGCGGTGCTCTGACCAATTGAACTACAATCCCAAGAAAATGAGGTGTACAGCTTACATTATTTATTGTTTATTTTGATTTTACATTTTATTTCATCGAACCATAACCGTATAGATAGATCATATAAAAAATAGATCGTAATCGACGCCTGTAACGGATATACTGATACACATATCTACATAGATAGAAGAGAAGATGGATAAATAGCAAAGCAACCCGTGGTTATTGCCAAATTGACTGACAATCCATCTTTCAATGAAAAAGGGCTCTTTTATTTTTCATCTTTTCATTTCTCGGATTGGCTTAAAAGAATTCATAGATACAGATTGTTAGAAACATCAGAACATGTAGGAACAAATAGAATCAAGTTGACTCTTTATTCCTCCATATCATCATGTATTTTTGGTGGTTATATCATCCTCAAGGATCGGTGAATTCTTGGGCCGAGCTGGATTTGAACCAGCGTAGACATATCGCCAACGAATTTACAGTCCGTCCCCATTAACCGCTCGGGCATCGACCCAGGAAGAATCAATTGTCGGTTTATTGATAATTCATGGTCAACTTTTCTTTCGTCGTACCCTACTACCCCCAGGGGAAGTCGAATCCCCGCTGCCTCCTTGAAAGAGAGATGTCCTGAACCGCTAGACGATAGGGGCACGCCCACCCGATCGCCATCATACTATACTCATAGTATGAGTAGTTTTTTGGAATTGTCAATATAATGAATGCTAGGATACGAACAACCTTTCGTGCTTTCGTGATTCCGTATACATATAATATTAATGTAAGAAAATTTCTCTATTGTTCATTCAGGAACCATTCATTATATATTCTTATATAACAATTCTTATATAACATAACAAAGATTAATAATCATAATCAAAATAATGGAGTATAGGGGATGTCTTGCCCGACAGAAAAAGTAAAACCCATTCATTCTAATTTTCACTCATTGATTCGCGCATCGTTAAGATATAATAAACATAGACTGTTATAATATTATTATATTAATTATATAAATTTAATATATGTATTTAAATTCATTGTTACTGAATGAGCCCCCATCTGTATATGTATATTGTATATATTATGTACAATGTATACAAGATATAATTGTACAAGATATAATTGTACAGGTATATCCAGTAGATTCTTAGTGGGCTAAAATTTTTTTTTGAATTAAACGGGCCCTTTTAACTCAGCGGTAGAGTAACGCCATGGTAAGGCGTAAGTCATCGGTTCAAATCCGATAAAGGGCTTTTCTATGAAGCTGCAATGGTCATTTTTCCGCATCCGATAGAGATGGTATAAAAAAGGGAACTGCCTGTCAAAGTTCTAATGAGTTATGGGGTTGAACACTTGTTCATTCATTATGATAATAGGATGTCCCGCATTAGGAAGACTACTATGTTACTAAGGGATATACTCTCGTTATTCAGATTTTTTGTCTTGGGACATAGATATTCTAGATACCCAAGTAGCAATTACCAAAGATACTTCTCTCTTGTTCCAATCAGGATCAAATCCAGCGGAAAAATGATAAATGGAGAAAAAAGTAAGTGGACCTGACCCATTGAATCATGACTATATCAGCTATTCTGATACTAAGACTGATAGCAAGATTCGATATAAATGAAATTGTGCAAGCAGATCCGTAATTTCCTTGGACCACGCAACATATTGTGGGTCGATTGAATCTTCTTCCTCCTCCTGGGTGCCCCATAGGAATATCCATAGGAATAAATC